AATCAATAAAATAAGGATTTGGATATGCGCAAAAATCCAAGATTTCATCTTTTCACCCGGAGCATTAAGCGTTTTTTTCTTGAAATTTTATTTTTTCTTTTTTAACCTTTTTTATAAGTTCATTGAAGAAGTTATATTTGCTCAGTAAGTTACTCTCACCCCTTTTTCTTTATCCACTACTTCTTATGAATCTAAACAAGTGGCTCCGATAGAACTGGAGAATCAAATAAATAGTAATCTTTGACGACCAGGATCAAGAATTATTATTATTTCGACACAAGAAAGGGAATTTTCCACCCTTTTCTTGTGTCGAAGATTAGGAAGACGAGTAATACCTCCTAGAATCGAATTCTATACTAATAGATAATAGTAGGCATAAGTCGGGGCAAATACACGGAAAGGGATAAATGAAAGGAACAAATGATTCGATTCTAGGAGGTAAAAAAAACTATTGATGCATTACATGGCATTTATAATCCGGCAATAGGAGACCCGGCATAGCCGCAGCGCTCCAATTTGGATTGAATGAAAAAGGGGGAGTCGAGCGGTATTCTTCACAATATACATACTATTACTAGGAATAAGATACGAGCAATTTCTTACATCTCGCAGAAAAGAAAATCGTATAAACAAAATAGTATAAACAAAGTAAGCAAAACATTTTCCACGATTTTTTTGGATCATACATAACATAATTGCATCGATCACAACAATTCGGCTCTTTCTTTTTACCAACTTGATGAATCCGCGGATCTAAAAATTCATTTCGGACAATTGAACCTTCTCAAACTGTTTCTTTTTTAGAACCAAAAAGATTTGTGCCAGAATAACAGATGCTAAGAAGAACAACAAAACTTGGACGCGTAATGGATCTTGAAGTACTATTTCTGCATCTCCCTGACCAAACCCACCCACATTGGGATTACTCGTTAATGGTTGATCGAGCTTGATAGATTCACCCTCTGAAACAAGAAGTTCTGGTCCTGGAGGTATAATATCGAACACTTGATGTCCATCCGATGCATCAGATATGGTTATTTCATACCCTCCTTTTTCTTTACGTACTATTCTGTTTACTATACCTGCTGCTGTAGAATTATAGACTGTATTGTTACTCTTGCTCCCGTCGGGATAAATCTGACCTCTTCCCCGATTCCCACCTACATATACGGGATACTTTAAGAAGTGAACGTCTTTCTTAGTAGCAGGGTCCGGGGAAAGAATGGGAAAGACGATTTCACTATATTTCTGACCGGGAACAGGACCTACCACAAGAATATTTCTTTTAGTGGGTCGATAAATCTGAAAAGAAAGATTGCCTATCTTTTCTTTCATCTCAGGAGAAATACGATCGGGAGGAGCTAATTCGAATCCCTCGGGTAAAATAAGAACAGCCCCTACATTCAAAGCCCCCTTTTTACCATTAGCAAGAACTTGTTTCAGTTGAACATCATAAGGAATTCTAACAACTGCTTCAAATACAGTATCAGGAAGCACAGCTTGTGGAACCTCAATATCCACGGGCTTATTAGCTAAATGGCAATTGGCGCATACAATACGCCCAGTCGCTTCTCGTGGATTTTCATAACCTTGCTGCGCAAAAATGGGATATGCATTTGAAATAGATGTCCGAGTTYTTACATAGATCATGATCAATACGGAAATGAATCGAGTCATCTGTTCCTTTACCCAAGAAAAAGTATTTCTATTTTGCATGGTCCAATTATTTATCCCGGAAATTTCTACAATAAATTAGGTAGGTAGCTAGTATAGTTCCCTATCCACGATTCTGCCATTGTACTAGAATAGAATAATTCTACTGAAATAGAGGAGGAATCCTCTAGACGAGTAGAAGTTTAAAGAGTGAGTATGTCCGAAGTAACATTCGGATTTGATTGATATCGCCAGATCAGATCAAACGAGTCCTTCATTCATTCATTGAATGATAAACCACTACGAGTGAAGGAGATACACGATTTAAATAATGGAAGATCCAATATTTCAAAATTGTATCTAGAATGACTGGAAAGGTGGAAACAAGACCAGATATAATTTGATCGTTATGAGCAAATCCAAAATCTTTATATACCGAACCAATCATTAGTTCCCAACCATGGGGCGAGTGGAATCCAATACATAAATCAGTTAATAAAAGAATCGAAAAAGCTTTTATTGTGTCGCTTAAGTTATAGAGGAATTCCTGAACCCAAGAATTAAGAATGACAAGTTCTTCATTACCCAGAATAGAATAACCACTTAGAATAGCAAAACAGATTATATTTGTCGAGACATGCAAAAAAATATGGATATGATCTTCGTTGTGCATTTTGACCAATTGTATTGTTTCTTTGTGGATTCCTATACGAAGAAGCTTTTGTATCTGTGTTTCTGGGTACTCCTTTATCATTTCGTCCAACAGGAATAGTTGTTCTAATTCTATGAATCTTTCTAGAACGTTCTTCTCTTGAATATCATTCAAAAAAGTTTCGGATTGCCTGGT